AGGGGTAAAGTGAATTCTTCTCAATATATATACTAGGATTAGGACTATGATACAAGTAATTCCTGACATCTGGTCGAAAAGGAATAGAAAATCTAAAGAGAGGCAAAAGGCTTTTCATAATTTTTTTGGTTCTTTTTTACGACTTTTATAAAGCTAAATAGACAGATCTAAAAATTCATTTCGGATAATTGAACCTTCTCAAACTGTTTCTTTTTAAGAACCAAAAAGATTTGTGCCAAAACAACCGATCCTAAGAAGAACAAAAGTCCTTGGACACGTAATGGATCTTGAAGTACTATTTCCGCATCCCCCTGACCAAATCCACCCACATTAGGATTACTCGTTAATGGTTGATCGAGTTTAATGGATTCGCCCTCTGAAACAAGAAGTTCTAGGCCTCGAGGAATAATATCAATCACTTGGCGTCCATTCGATGCATCCACTATGGTTATTTCGTATCCCCCCTTTTCTTTTCGTAAAATTTTGCTTATTATCCCTCCTGCCGTAGCATTATAAACTGTATTGTTACTTTTGCTACCATCAGGATAAATCTGACCCCTTCCCCTGTTTCCGCCTACGTATATAGGATATTTTAAGAAGTGAACATCTTTATTAGTAGCAGGGTCTGGGGCAAGAATAGGAAAGGTTATTTCACTATATTTTTGACCAGGAACAGGACCTATCACAAGAATATTTTTATTATTGGGGCGATAATTCTGAAAAGACAGATTTCCTATCTTTTCTTTCATCTCGGGTGAAATACGATCAGGGGGGGCTAATTCAAACCCCTCCGGTAAAATAAGAACAGCTCCCACATTCAAAGCTCCTTTTTTACCATTAGCTAGAACTTGTTTTAGTTGCATATCATAAGGAATTTTAACAACTGCTTCAAATACAGTATCAGGAAGTACCGCTTGTGGAACCTCAATATCCACGGGCTTATTAGCTAAATGGCAATTGGCACATACAATACGCCCAGTTGCCTCTCGTGGATTTTCATAATTCTGCTGGGCAAAAATCGGATATGCACTTGAAATGGATGCCCAAGTTATTATATATATCATGAGTGAGACAGATATGGAGCGAGTAATCTCTTCCCTTATCCAAGAAAAGGTTTTTCTAGTTTGCATGGTCCAATCATTTATCCCGAAAATTTCTACAATAAAGTTAGGTAGGTTGAGAATATACTTCCCTAGCCACAATTCTGCTATTTACGTTTACTGAAAAAATAAAATTTTTTTGTTGAAATATACAAGGAATACCTCATGGGTAAAAAGAGTAAAGTAAATACGACTTTGATTTGGTTATGATGTATAAGGTAAGAAAGATTAGAATTGGATCAATGAATCGTTTTTTAGTCATTTAGTGCATGATAAATCACTACAAGTGATGGAGATACACGATTTAAATAACGAAAGATCCAATATTTAAAAATTGTATCAAGAATGACTGGAAAGGTAGAAACTAGACCAGATAAAATTTGCTCATAATGAGCAAACCCAAAATCTTTGTAAATATAACCAATCATTAGTTCCCAACCGTGAGGCGAATGGAATCCGATACATAAATCAGTTAATAAAAGAATAGAAAAAGCTTTAATTGTATCACTTAAATTATATAGGAATTCTTGAACCCAAGAATTCAGAATAAAAAGCTTTTCCTTACCCCAAAAGGAATAACCACTTAGAATAACGAAAGATATTAGATTTGTCGAGAAGTGCAAGATTGTATGGATACGATACTCATTGTGGATCTTGATGAATTGGATCGTTTCTTTGTGGATTCCTAGACGAAATTGTTGTAAATCGGTTTCTGGGTATTCCTTTATCATTTCATCCAGCTGGAATAGTTCCTCTAATTGTATGAATTTTTCTAGAACACTTTTTTCTTGAATATCATTCAAAAAGGTTTCGCATTGTCTAGTATTCCACCAATTAGTAATCCAAGTTTTCAAACTTTTATTACAGCAGAGAGAGATCAACCAGGGCAAAAAGACTATAGATGTAAAATAAAAAAAAGGAATGAATGCTTTCTTTTTTGCCATTTTGAATCTGTGAATTATTAATGAACCTGCTTCATTTGTTGATTCTATTAGATATAATATTTCTATCGAGCATGAGTTTCTATTATAATTCGAATAGAATGTATTCAGCCTATGAATCCATTTTCTCTTTTTCTTTTGATTCAATACTCAGTCTTTGCTTTGAATCTATAAAGAATACAGAAATAGACTCAGAATACACTTCCAATTTGAATCAATAAAAAATTTTTGTTTCTAGGATGTTATTCCGACTTTTTTCGATCAATACTAAAAGAACGTTTTCAAATTTCTATACGAAGAAACTCCTTTTCTATCAAATATATCAAAAAAAATGAGCCTAAAAGAATAGATGAATGTTCAATCGAAAAAAAAATAAAGAAATTCTTTAGTTTTTTCTTCCTACTGCCAAAGCGTTTAGTCTTTTAAAATTAATTCATTTCAAAAAACTTCAATTGGTACACGCAAGAAGTAAGCCAATTCAGCAGCTTTTTGCTCAATTTCTCGTGTAGTAAAATTCTCATCAGTACGAATTAAAGGAATAGCCCCTTGACCTCGAATTTCCATATAAAGGACACGCCGAGCAGAAACACCCTCTTTAACTTCTATTCTGATGGACTGAATATCTTTCATAAGGAATCGTAAAAAGATGCGACGACTTTTTCCAGGAAATCCCCAACGAAAAATACGCACTATTCCTTCTTTTCGGTCGAAAAGATCATAACCACTACCCACATTCCACAAAATAGTGCACCACAAATAGCAACTAATAAAGAGACCCGCGATCCCATAGAAAGACATCACAATCCCTTGCGGAAAAAAAATGATTTGCTGAGACGGAAATAACGATATAAAATTTCTACCAAGATAACTGGAAGTTCCAACCAATAAGAATCCTAATGAACCTAAAAATAGTATAAAGGCCCAGAAGAAATTACTTGTTTTTCGAGACCCCGTTATAAATTCTATCCATATAGATTCTGATCGCCAACTCATATATATTAGATCCAGTTATACAATTTTTTGGAATTGAGAAAATATGACTTTCCTTTTTTTTCAAAGTGACTCTCATCAACTATTTTGTTGTGAACCTTTACCTTAGGAATAATTCATAGAGTTTTTTATATCTAAAATAATAACATCTCCTTCCTTTATATGATCCCCTATAGCTATATACATACAAATAAATACATTGACTTGAATTTCATACATCGGCCCGATGATGATACTTTTTTCAAAAGAGCGAAAATTTATTTACCCATATAATACGTTTACACATGCATAAGAGCTTTTTTTAATTTATGTTTGTAGGAATCTATGTGTTATACAATATTCTACCAAATGGGTCTTATCGAATCGAAGTTTTTAAAATAAAAAAGGAGTGATACGATTAGGTCTCATCCGATCTAAAAAATCTTATTTTTTTGAATATGAAGAAATAAAGAAGCCATTGCAAGTGCCGGAAAGACTAGGCCTACTAAAGGCACAAAAATAGAGGGTAAGTTGTTGAAAGTTGTCATAAAATGGGTACCTCAATTTAATATTTGTACCTGTTATTGTTATATTCTGAATTATAAAGATATATTAGAATATCTTGTATTTTTATTATTTCTATTATATATATTATATAATTATACTTAAGTATCTTTAAGTAAATATATATCTAATACAAATATACAACCTAATAGAAATAGAATAAAAAATAGGTACAAGAAGCGCCAAACTAAATAAATGGACTTATTCATCTTTCAAAATAAACAAAATAAAATAGATGTATCATAATCCCTATGATTCTTTTTGTTCTTTTTGTCTTCTATTTCTATGTAGTCATTAATAAAGAAAAATTTTTATTCCATTACAAATTTATACACAATTTATTAGAATCTGATCAAAAAACAGGGAGTTTTCGGGAAATGCAAAAAGATGGAAGACTCTCTATAGATCTGTATATATCTCTATTTGAGATATCTATACATAATGCAAGCAAGAGAGGAAAATGAACTTTGTTTTATTTGTCTAGTCGAATTTGAACTTCCCGAAAGCAAAAATTCACTTTTTATCTTGTTGATAGAGGTTTACTGAGTAGTAAACAAAAAAAAAAGGATTCTAAATAAAAATGCATTTTTCAGGGTTTTCGTTTAATTCTGATAAGCTAACTGTTCTATTTGATTTAATTTTTGTTCAAAGGAAAAAAAGCATGGAGCTGAAATAACTCACTCAGAACACCTTTTAAAGTATTACGTGGTACAATTGCATCCAACAAGCCCTTACGTAATAAAGATTCAGCCGCCTGTGAACCTTCAGGCATGGCTTTTTTCAATGTTTGTTCAATTACTCTTTTACCCGCAAATGCAATATAGGCATAGGGTTCGGCAATAATAATATCCCCCAACATACCAAAACTAGCTGTCACCCCACCGGTAGTAGGAGATGTAAGAATTGATATATAGAATAACTTTTTACTTGATTGATAATCACATAAAACCGCAGAAATTTTAGCCATTTGCATCAAACTTAAACTTCCTTCTTGCATTCGTGCTCCTCCGGAAGAACACACTAAAATAAGAGGTAAACGTTGATTGGTAGCATACTCAACCAAACGAGTTATTTTTTCGCCTACTACGGATCCCATACTACCTCCCAGAAACTGAAAATCCATAACCCCAATGGCTACCGGAATACCGTTTAGTTGACCTGTACCTGTTTGAACAGCGTCAGTCAATCCTGTCAGTTTTTGAGCAGAGGCAATACGCTTTTTATAAGTATCCTCTCGCGAATGAAATTTAATGGGATCCGCAGAGAACATGTCTTCATCCATAGGGTTCCAAGTACCCCGATCAATCGAAAGCTCGATTCTCTCTGAACTAGTCATTTTCAAATAATGTCCACATTGTTCACAAACATTCATTTCGCTTTTCTTATATATTAATTCATAACAATTGTCACATTGAATCCACAAGTG